AGTAATTAAACCTTCATGAATCCATTTTTGTTCTTTCATTCCAGGTAAAACCCCCTTGAAGTATCAATTAGTGGAGGAAGAACCCTATTAAACAACCCACCCCTTCTCTTTTCTTTTTCATAAATAAGAAGTTTCATATTCAATTCGGATATTAGAAAGATTACCATATATAACACAAAATTTCTCCGCCTATTCTTTCTAGTCGAGCCTCTCGGTCTGTCATTATACCCCGAGAGGTAGAAAGAATTACAACCCCCATCCCACCTAAAATTCTAGGAATTCTTTGGTAGTTAGAATAGATTCGTAGACCTGGCCGACTGATCCGTTTTAAATTTAGAAGATTTCTATAAGTCCTTTTCCTATTCCTTCTATGTTGTAGGGTTAAAACCAAAAAATATTTGTTGTTTTCTCGATGTTTTCTCACGTTTTCGATAAAACCCTCTCGTAAAAGTATTTTAACAATACTTTGGCTGATATTAGTAGATGCTACTCGAACCACGCTTTTTCTATACATATCGGCATTTCGTATAGAGGTTATTATGTCAGCAATAGTATCACTACCCATGATTAATTAAAATTATTGGTTCTTCCAAATTTGGATATAATCAACATGTTTTTCTTTTTTTTTTTTTTTACGTATTTTGTTTATGAATATTAATTTAGAAAGGTATATACGTGAGACAAAATCTACTAAATTAATCTTAATCTATTTCTTTTAAATACCCTAATATAACCATATCGTGTATAACCATATCGTGGTCTCATTTTATAATACCTCGGGAGCTAATGAAACTATTTTAGTAAAATTCAACTGTCTCAATTCTCGGGCAATCGCACCAAAAACTCGAGTTCCTTTTGGATTTCCTTCTTGATCAATCACAACTGCAGCATTGTCATCATATCGTATTATCATACCGTTGTCACGTTTAAGTTCTTTACAAGTACGGACAATTACAGCTCTGACCACTTCTGATCTTTCTAGAGGCATGTTTGGAACTGCGTCTTTGATCACAGCAACAATAACGTCACCAATATGAGCATATCGACGATTGCTAGCTCCTATGATTCGAATACACATCAATTCTCGAGCCCCGCTGTTATCTGCTACATTCAAATAGGTCTGAGGTTGAATCATATCATTTTTTTTTTTATCTGTTTTTTACAATACAAAGGTCGAAGAAAAAAAGAAATATTATTTATAAAAAAAACCTGCACCCGCTATTTTTAAGGCCTATTTCTTTTTTATCCCGAAATGATGAATTGAGCCCGTATAGGCATTTTGGAGGCTGCTATTGAAATAGCCCTTCTGGCTATATTTTCTGTTACTCCACCCATTTCATAAAGGATTCGACCTGGTTTAACAACAGCTACCCAATATTCGGGAGAGCCTTTACCTGAACCCATACGTGTTTCTGCGGGTCTTACTGTAACGGGTTTATCTGGAAATATACGGACCCATATTTTTCCACCGCGACGTGCATTTCGTGTCATTGCTCGTCGACCTGCTTCTATTTGTCTAGATGTGATCCAAGCGGGTTCAAGTGCCTGAAGAGCGTATTTACCAAAACAAATAGTATTACCTCGATAAGATATTCCCTTCATTCTTCCTCTATGTTGTTTACGGAATCTGGTTCTTTTGGGGTTATAGTTGATGGTTTGTTTTGAATTCCATCTCTACTACAGAACCGGACGTGAGAGTTTCTTCTCATCCAGCTCCTCGCGAATAAATTCCAATTAAAGATTTTGAATTCAATTCAGATATAATATAATTTGAATTAAGATATACATGTATTTAAATTTAATTTAATAAGTAATATACTGATTTAATAAGTAATATACTGAATAATGGATTTCATTTAATCTAGATCAAATCTATTATTAATTTGTATATCTTGTTTGTATAGATAGATAACTAAATATATTAAATAACTATTTTTTCTTATATTCATCTATTTTAGAATGTTAAAAGGAATCTTTCTTTTATTTTACTCTTTATCATATTGGATTGACCGAAATTTAGCAATCCAAGAAAATAAAGTTTTCGCGGGCGAATATTTACTCTTTCAATTTCTATTTCAGTTCTATCATTAGTTCATAACTTTTCCGAATAGATTAATTGGTCTCTGGCCGGTTCCGCCATCCCGATCAATGAATCATTCGAATTCATTTTCACTAGAATCTTTTGAATTCACAGGTTCCATCGTTCCCATCGCTTCTTACTTAATGGTTAGGTCTGAATTCTACAATGGAGCTATTGGTTCTTGAGTCAATATTCTTAGTCTTTATTGGCTCGAAGCTCTTTATTTTTTGTTCGATGAGCAGATCCATTTAATGATGAATCTGTATTGATGCTTTATTACACAGATTTTTTTCTGAGATGACTCATTGACCTTACATATTGGAATTATATATCATCAATATTCTTTTTCTTTCTTTCTCTCATCCTTCCATTTACCCATACCCTTTCTTTTTTATTTCGATTGACAACTTAGAAGTATAT